ATAGAATCAGACCGATTCTCTAAATGCCTTTCTGGATCTTCCTCGAAGTCCCGGCTATTCACGGAAGGTGAGAAGGAGATGAATAATCATCTCCCTCCGGAAGAAATCGAAGAATTTCTTGGGACTCCTACAAGATCCATTCTTTCTTTTTTCTCTGACGAATGGTCAGAACTTTATCTGGGCTCGAATCCTACTGAGAGGTCCACTGTGGATCAGAAATTGTTGAAGAAAGAACAAGATGTTTCTTTTGTCCCTTCCCGGCGATCGGAAAATAAAGAAATAGTGAATCTATTCAAGACAATTACGTATTTACAAAAGACCGTCTCAATTCATCCTATTTCATCAGATCCGGGATGTGATATGGTTCCGAAGGATGAACTGGATTCAGAAGAGAGATTTCAAGAAATGGCAGATCTATTCACTCTATCAATAACCGAGCCGGATCTGGTGTATCATAAGGGATTTGCCTTTTCTATTGATTCTTCCGTATTGGATCAAAAACAATTCTTGGCTGAGGTATTCAACTCCAGGGATGAATCGAAAAAGAAATCTTTATTGGTTCTACCTCCTGTTTTTTACGAAGAGAATGAATCCTTTTATCGAAGGATCAGAAAAAGGTGGGTCCAGATCTCCTGCGGGAATGATTTGGAAGATCCAAAACCAAAAATAGTGGTATTTGCTAGCAACAACATCGTGGAGGCAGTCAATCAATATAGATGGATCCGAAATCTGATTCAAATCCAATATAGCACCCATGGGTACATAAGAAATGTATTGAATCGATTCTTTTTAATGAATCGATCCGATCGCAACTTCGAATATGGAATTCAAAGGGATCAAATAGGAAATGATACTCTGAATCATAGAACTTTTATGAAATATACGATCAACCAACATTTATCGAATTTGAAAAAGAGTCAAAAGAAAGGGTCCGATCCTCTTATTTTGATTTCTCGAACCGAGAGATCCGTGAATCGGGATCCTAATGCATATAGATACAAATGGTCCAATGGGAGCAAGAATTTCCAGGAACATTTGGAACATTTCGTTTCTGAGCAGAAGAGCCGTTTTCAAGTGGTCTTCGATCGATATCGATTACCTATTGATCGATATCGATCACGTATTGATCGATATCGATCACGTATTAACCAATATTGGAGTGATCGGTCTGAGGTTATCGACAAAAACGATTTGTATAAGTTCCTTCCTTTCGTTTTCTCCAAGTTACTTCTTTTTTTGTCTAACTCACTTCCTTTTTTCTTTGTGAGTTTCGGGAATCCCCCCCCCTTTCAGAGGTGCGAGATCCGCGTCTCTGAATTGAAAGGTCCGAATGATCGACTCGGCAAGCAGTTCTTAGAATCAATAGGTCTTCAACTCGTTTATTTGAAAAAATTGAACCCATTCTTATTCGATGATCATGAGACTTCCCAAAAATCGAAATTATTGTTCAATAAGAAACCAGAGGGGATGATTGACTCATTCCATACTAGAAATAATCGCGGGAAATCTTTGGATTCCTATTTCTCAATGATATCCCACGATCAAGACAATTGGTTGAATCCCGTGAAACCATTTCATAGAAGTTCATTGATATCTTCTTTTTATAAAGCAAATCGACTTCGATTCTTGAATAATCCACATGACTTCGGCTTCTTTTGTAACAAAAGCTTCCCCTTTTATGTGGAAAGGGCCCGTATCAAGAATTTGGATTTTACGTATGGACAATTCCTCAATATCTTGTTCATTCGCAACACAAAATTTTCTTTGTGCGGCGACAAAAAAAAACATGATTTTTTGGAGAGAGATACTATTTCACCAATCGAGTCACAGGTATCTAACATATTCATACCTAAGGATTTTCCACAAAGTGGTGACGAAAGGTATAACTTTTACAAATATTTACACCTTGCAATGCGATCTGATCCATTAGTTCGTAGAGCTATTTACTCGATCGCAGACATTTCTGGAACACCTCTAACAGAGGGACAGATAGTCAATTTTGAAAGAACTTATTGTCAACCTCTTTCAGATATGAATCTATCTGATTCAGAAGGGAAGAACTTGTATCAGTATCTCAATTTCAATTCAAACATGGGTTTGAGTCATTCTGAGAAATGGAAAGGTTTCTCATCCGAAAAGAGGAAAAAGAAAAAACAGAGTCTTTATCTAAAGCAATGGGTTGAGAAAGTGCAGATGGATAGAGCCTTGCAAGGAGATAGGGTTTCTTCAATTCTCTCAAACTGGAATCTATTCAAAACACGTATACCATTTAGCCTTACCTTGACAGGGTACAATTTGCTAAAGTTGATGTTTTTAGATACTTGGTTATCATACCTAGTGCCGCTACTAAGGAGCAGTCCAAAATTTGTATCCATTTGTCATGCTATATCTGATCCATGCGGAACATCATGGCGAATTCTTCAGGAAAAATTGTGTCTTGCACAATGGAATCGGATAAGTGATGAGATTTCGAGTAAGTGTTTCCATAAGCTTCTTCCGTATCAAGAAAGGATTCATCGAAATAATGAGTCAACATTGATATCGACAGATCCGAGATGGTCAAATGTTCGGGAGCTCCTCTATTTAACCCTTTTCCTTTTTCTTGTTGCTGGATATCTCCTTTTTTCACACCTTATCTTTTTTTCCCGAGGAGCCTTTAGTGAGTTACAGAGAGATTTCGCAAGGGCCCAATCTTTGATGATTCCATCATACATCGTGGAGTTGCGAACACTTCTGGATATGTCCCCCGAAGAGCATTCTTTAAAGAAGCTCTTTCTAGTTGCTCTGGACAAATTAGTATATTATCTAGAAGCACTATGGGTGTCTGCCTCTAGCGGCAAGATGCCACGGGTTGGGCGCAAATCTTTTCGTATCCATCTCTTCGATCTCCTCAGTATCACACCAAATCCCATCAATCGAATCGCTTTTTTGAAAAATACGAGACATCTAAGTCATACAAGTAAAGAGCTCCATTCATTGATAACAGAGCTAGGGGATTTCTCTTCTCTCTGTTCTGGTCAACGTTATCGTTATGATCAAATAATAGAAAATGTGAACGGTCCTTGTTCTTTGATTGACGATAAAATAGAATCCTGGATCGGGAACTGTGATGCGATTGAGGATAAAGAAAGAGAAATCTTGGTTCCGTTTTCCGCCTTAACGAGAGAAAAAAGGATTGATCAAATTCTATTGAGTTTGACTCATAGTGATCCTTTATTAACGAATGGCTCTGCTTATCAAATGGTTGAACGACCGGGAGCAATTTACTTACAACACTTAGTTGACATTCAGAAAAAGGATCTAATGAATTATGAGTGCAATACATCCTGTGTAGCAGAAAGACGGATATTCCTTGCTCATTATCAGACAATCGCTTATTCACAAAACGCGTGCGGGGCTAATAGTTTGAATTTCGCATCTCATGGAAAACCCTTTTCGCTCCGCTTAGCCCTATCCCCCTCTGGGGGTATTTTAATGATAGGTTCTATAGGAACTGGACGATCCTATTTGGTCAAATACCTAGCGACAAACTCCTATGTTCCTTGCATTACAGTATTGCTGAACAAGCACATGCGTAACAAGATTCCTAACGGTTTTGATATTGACGAGAGTGGCTTTTATGATGAGTATGGTGACGAGGCGGACGATTACGAGGACAGTTTTTTTGATTTTTTTGACCGTGAGAGTGACGATTATGAGGATCGTGACAGTGACGATTATGAGCCTGGTGATATGGACGATTATGAGCCTGGTGATATGGAAGATTTTGCTGATAGCGAGATGACGGAGTTGCTAACTACTGGGACGAATGTGCCACTTGTGTATCAGATGCTGGACGACGAAATAGACGAATTTTATATCACCCTTCAATTCGAATTAGCAAAAGCAATGTCTCCTTGCATAATATGGATTCCAAACATTGATGAGCTGGATTCGAATGAGTCGGATTACTTATCCCTCGGTCTATTAGTGAACCATCTCTCCGGGGATTGTGAAAGAGGTTCCACTAAAAATGATATTCTTGTTATTGCTTCGACTGATATTCCCCAAAAAGTGGATCCCGCTCTAATAGGTCCGGATAAATTAAATACATGCATTAAGATGCGAAGGCTTCTTCTTCCAGAACAACGAAAGTGCCTTTTCACCCTTTCATATACTAGGGGATTTCACTTGGAAAATAAAATGTTCCATCCTAATGGATTCGAGTGCACAACCTTGGGTCCCAGTGTACCAGATCTTGTAGGACTTACCAACGATGCCCTAGCGATTAGTATTACACAGAAGAAATCAATTATAGACACTACTACAATTAGATATGCTCTTCATAGAAAAACTTGGGATTTGCGAGCCGAAGTAAAACCGGTTCAGGAGCAGGGGATCCTTTTCTATCAGATAGGAAGGGCTGTTGTACAAACTGTACTTCTAAGGAATTCCCCCATAGATCCTATATCTATCTATCTCAAGATGAACTCATGTGACGGAGCGGATTCTTCTTTGTACAAATGGTACTTCGAACTTGGAACGAGCCTGAAGAAATTAACGATACTTCTTTATCTTTTGAGTTGTTCTGCCGGATCGATCGCTCAAGACCTTTTGTCTCCCCCTGGACCCGATGAAAAAAGTTGGATCGCTTCTTATGGACTCATTGAGAACGAGTCTGATCTAGTTCATGGACTATCTGATCTAGTTCATGGCCTATTAGAGTTAGAAGGCGCTATGATGGGATCCTCGCCGACAGAAAAATATTGCAGTCAGTTTGATAATGATGAAGTAGAAGGGACAGAAGAGGAAGTAGAAGGGACAGAAGAGGAAGTAGAAGGGACAGATGAGGAAGTAGAAGGGACAGATGAGGAAGTAGAAGGGACAGAAAAAGAGGAAGTAGAAGGGACAGAAAAAGAGGAAGTAGAAGGGACAGAAGAGGAAGTAGAAAGGACAGAAAAAGAGGAAGTAGAAGGGACAGATGATGAAGTAGAAGGGACAGAAGAGGAAGTAGAAGGGAC